ATTCTCTCCAATTAGGGGGAATAGGAAAGGCGAAAAATCCCTTGTATTTAATCATAACATTCCATGATGATTTAATCATAGCATTCCACTATATTGACAAAAAATAAAATATTTATACTATGATCATAGTATGATAGCAGTTATGCAAGTAGCCCCCATCGTCTAGTGGTTCAGGACATCTCTCTTTCAAGGAGGCAGCGGGGATTCGACTTCCCCTGGGGGTAGGGTATACTACGAAAGGAAGTTGATCGTGGATTATTACCAATAAGCCTAAAAGTGATTCTTTGTGGGTCGATGCCCGAGCGGTTAATGGGGACGGACTGTAAATTCGTTGGCAATATGTCTACGCTGGTTCAAATCCAGCTCGGCCCAATAAAATAATTCGACAATCTACCATGAGAGGGTATAACCCCCCTTACAAAAACAAAAAAAAAGACTCGATACGGAGATAAAAAAGAATACAAATTTCTGCTATATTGCCTATTTATTTCCCGGGGATTGTAGTTCAATTGGTCAGAGCACCGCCCTGTCAAGGCGGAAGCTGCGGGTTCGAGCCCCGTCAATCCCGTCAGATCGACTAAATACATTAATCAATTATTTCAAAACAATGAACGGGAAACGGGTTGGAGAATTTCATTCCCAAAACAAGGAGGGTACTTCTTGTTTTTCTTCCTTTATCTTTCGTAAAAAAAAAAAAGAATATGTTGGTAGGTGAGTCCAATTAGTGCTAGCACTTGTTCCAGATCCATGGAATGCAAAAAAAACAGAGTACTCTCCTTTTTTGAAGGGGACAGACACAAAACAAATGGAATTACCAATAAAAATAAAAAGAGATGTCAAAAAATTCCGCGGATAGAATGCTTTTTTCTATTTAAATAGAAAAATCTCTCTTTTTGGTTCCTTTTTTTAGAACCTCAATTACTAATTGAATCAAAAAATGGATTTCTTTCGAATTGCATACTGAGTTTTTGATATAGACTTCCCAGTGTTAATAATGAACGGAAGCGGTTTTTTCTTAGTTGAGGTTGGAACTGCGTGAATAATGGAATTGAAAAGGGGATAATCCTTCATCAGATAATTATACACGGGAGATGTAAGGTAATACAAAAAAGAAGAACAGAAATAAAGGGTAGGGTTTTGGTCGGGAATCCAAGTTGGCATTCGGTATGATTAAATGAACTTCCTCTGTTATACTATTCCATTTTTGACGACGAATTCATTTCAGAGTTCAGCTATTGTTCATAATTTTGATCCGATTCAAAACCATCGAGAGGTAATTCATCCATTGAATTGAAAGGAGAAGGACTTGTCATCTCTATGGGATTAAATCCCGGGTTATTGTGAAAATTTGATTTTCAATTATGGAAGTAAATATTCTTGCATTTATTGCTACTGCACTATTCATTCTAGTTCCTACCGCCTTTTTACTTATCATTTATGTAAAAACAGTCAGTCAAAATAAATAATTAATTTGAATTAAACGGAGTAAACTTTTTTGAATTAAAGAATTCATGAAATAAACTGAAAAATTTTTCGCATCGTAAACCTTAAAAAAAATAAGACGACTACAATTCCCAGTATCCAGTATAGAAATCGTATAGTAGAAAGAAATAGATGAATCTTTCTACCATACGATCTACATATTAGTATCATTTTAGTGTAGAAAGGTATAAAGTTCTACAATGTAATGTGTAAAGCTGTACTCTATAAGACTCTCTAATATATAGAGAGTTTAATCTAACTGAGGATTAAACATATTATCTTCGTGTATATGTGGATAGCAATTCCAAACATCAAATTGCTATATCATCCCAGTCTATTTATTTGACATATTTTTTTTGTTTTGATCAACCTGAAAGAATCATTTTCTTCTTATGTCTTAGGGTTCTAATGACTATATTTAGGGGTGTATAGTACTAAAATCATTAGCAAACTTTCAATTGATTGAGTAGTTTCGCAAGCACTTCTCAGGTTTTTAAAAGGAAGAGTAAGCCTCACCGATTTTTAGCGGTACCGCCTCAACCGTGCTATGAAATGTGATTCAATAAAGCATAAATCAAATTTCTATAAGATAATTGATTTAGATAAAATAAAGGTGCGTTAAATGTGCAATACGTGACTCACTTTACTCTTATCTATAGTATCTTGTTCGATAATCATCAAATCTATACCATTTTTCATAGAAAATACATATGCACTTAACAAAAAAAATTACAAAAGAAATTCTTCTTTGAACAGTAATGGAACAATAACAAAAAAGTAAAGAGAGAAAGAACTTAAGAAAAAAGAATAATAAAAAAAGAGGGGTCCGGTCGTCCTACGTATCCATCTCTAAGCCTGCTAAGAGTTCAAGGAAGCAGTGCAATATCTCTTTGAGAGAAAGAGTATGATTCAGAGAATACATTACTTACATTCGAATAGAATGGAATTCAAAATAAAAATGAAGATCCTTGGCCTTGGATTCTCTTTAGAGTTCAAAACGCGTTGCAGAACGATCTAGAAAACAATTAATATAGCATGATTCCTCAATTCAAGTAAATTAGTAATACCCTTACAGTCCACTTCTTCCCCACACTACAAGTGATAGGGAAAATGTAAAGACTACCATTAAACCAGCCCAAGCAAGACTTACTATATCCATGTGAATTATGCCCCCTTATCTCTATAACTATCAAGGAATTATTCTATTGTTTTTTGTTACTCACTACTAATAGTATAGTCGAATCGATCGAACATAGTCAAAAAGTGTATTCTGGTCGAAAACTCTTCCTAAACCAATCAAATAAACCCACTCATTGTAGAAAGGGATTCCTATATCATTTCGAATCTTGAAAGAGAAAACATAAGCAAAAAAAATACGTAGTAACCTCTCGAAGGGATGTTACTAATGGAACGTGTAGTAATACTTTTAAATTTTTCATCCAATTAACCAATTAAATATTGATTGGATACCCGAGCATTCCTAGATTTTTGTGAGTCCGCCATATATCGTGTATGTGTATTGTTTATAAAGTATAAAGGATTTTCCGTCGTTGCCACAAGTATTGGAATTGAATTCAATCTCCTATTCCTACCGGGGTGTCCAATCAAATTCAAGGTCCAGTCATCAAACACTTAATTTGTAGTCCAAAGATTAGTGAGTAGTAGTAGAAGGGGGGTCGGGAAGTCTCGCTAACCCCCTTAACCACACGAATAACTTATTACATCTAGGATTTAGAATCTTTTTGAAATCCCCTAGCCGGATACTTTGAATCAAACAAGTACCAACAGCCCGTTTTCCCCGTTTCTACTGAAAAGGGAATTCGGCGATTTCAAGGTTTTTTTATTAGTTATTAGTATTAGGCGGCACCCGGATTTGAACTGGGGAAAAAGGATTTGCAGTCCCCCGCCTTACCACTCGGCCATACCGCCAAAATGATATAAAAAGAGATGCATTTATCACGTGCTACTAAACTGCTTTTCTTATCCTTGGAACTTTATTTCCTTTTTTCTTAAGCCCCCCTTTTTTCTTTTCCTAAAAAACTTCCCATCTTTTTTGATTGGATTGGGGTCACCTCTATCCAGTATCCTAGTATCTCAAAAAGGCTAACCCCTTTCCCTTTCTATAAAACTACAAAAAAAAAAAAAAATCAAATGTAGATTTTCATTCGCAAAATCCAAAAATTAGGACAAATTTGAACCATGAACTGTTGATTGCTGACGGCGAATTCATGACCGGTTTGAATCCCAAAATTAGATTTGATTTACCTAATGACAGAAGATAATCCAAATTGATACCTCGTAGTCTTAGTCTTTCTCAATTTCAATTATAACCTTATATTCTATATATATGTGAACCTATGTAAACCCAAAAGTCAAACGGTTAGACCGAGATTTAGGAGTTTATTAATATATGCAGCCTTTGTTGCCTCTAAGTAATTATTAGGAAATTATCCTATTTCAGTTTTGAATTGAATAGAAAATTTTTTAAAGAGCACAGCCCCGTGCTGCCAAAAAGGTAATACAATAAAAGTGAAGATGAATATTATCTATATCTATATACATATTTAATAAAAAGAACCCCCCGTTGTATTAGATAATTCATATCTAATTCACAGCCGTATTCTACTCAAAAATAAGTAAATTAGTAAAGAGAACTCTTTTCTCTGTGAATGAATCTTTTTTTGAATAATCAAACCCAAACGCACAACAAAGTGGTTTTCAAAGTGATTCTATATTGTTTCTGATTTTTATCCCCTCTCTCATCAAAAGGATCAAATGCCGAATCCATTTCTTTTTCTTTATTTTTAGGATATTCAAGGCGACTGGAATATAGAATATCATAATAATAGAATTTGAAGAATGACCCTTTTTGATATTCTCTACAAAATCTTAGAACTAACTTAATAAGTCTATAAGTCTAAACGGCAGACTTCTTTTTAGAGGGATGTTTTATCACCCCCTTTCCATTTGTACTCGTTACAAATTTCAATCAAAAATCCGCATTTAGGTAGAAACCGAAACCTACCCTTCTTTTTCTTTTTTATGTATTTAAATTTAATACTTATCATTCCAGATATGGGATATGGAGTTGAGTAAAATTTCATGTGATTCAGTAAACAGACTATAAATCCCATCCCTGTTAGATCGTCTAGATAATTCAGTTAAGAATGAACCAAGGGTGGTATTTTTTAAGAAATGGGAAATGTAAAATGCTCATTGATGGAAATGAGGGAGTATCTACAATACCTAGCTTTAATCAGATACAATTGAAAGGATTTTGTAGGTTCATTGATCAGGGTTTGACGGAAGAACTTTATAAGTTTCCACAAATTGAAGATACGGATCAAGAAATAGAATTTCAATTATTTGTGGAAACTCATAAATTAGTAGAACCGTTGATAAAAGAAAGAGACGCTGTGTATGAATTACTCACATATTCTTCGGAATTCTATGTATCCGCAGGATTAATTTGGAAAACCAGCAGGGATATGCAAGAACAAAGCATTTTTATTGGAAAC